GGCTAGTTCACAGGTCGTTGGGTTTCGATTATCAAGGAATAGAGACTTTACAAATAAAGCCCGAGGATTGGCATTCCATTGCTGTCATTTTATATGTATATGGTTACAATTATCTACGTTCCCAATGTGCTTATGATGTAGCACCGGGCGGACTCTTGGCTAGTGTATACCATCTTACGAGAGTAGAATGTGGTGTGGATCAACCGGAAGAGGTATGCATAAAAGTTTTTGTTCCAAGGAATAACCCGGGTATTCCGTCCGTTTTCTGGGTTTGGAAAAGTGCGGATTTTCAAGAAAGGGAATCATATGATATGTTGGGAATCTCTTATGATAATCATCCACGGCTGAAACGTATTTTAATGCCGGAAAGTTGGATAGGATGGCCCTTACGTAAGGATTATATTGCTCCCAATTTTTATGAAATACAAGATGCTCATTGAATGAGAAGAAAGAAATCGTCATTTCCAGAACTCCGGATATGCAAGGAATATTTATACGCTCTCTTCAAGATCAAAGAGAGGGATTGAGGTCTCCGTCCTATTATGAGTAGGCTAAATAAAAAAAAAACAATTAGAAATTCAGTGAGATTCTCAAATTTTGATTTGGAAGCTACTTATTTCAAATGAGTCCAATCAATAAGATGAACTAAAAAGGTGTTCTGTACCAGAAACTTTACTTTGTACCGCGCGCAGTGCTTAAAAAAAAAAGGTTCTAGAAGGGAAGGTGTTGCGGGGGGCTAAAACCATGAAAGAAAACGCAAATAAATTAAATAAAAAAAAAAAGGATCCAGATTCTATTTGTACTCTATCCGCGATGGATCTTGGCGACTTCCACCCACCCCCCCAACTAAACTACTCGAAACTCGGTTTTTGGCTGACTAACTAAGAAAGAATTAAAACCCTTTCTTTGTATAAAATATCAACTACCATTCTTTTTGAGCTAAAAGAAACACAGTAAAAACAATAAAAAAAAAGAGGAGGATAAATATTTTCATTTTTTTTTTTTCTTTTACATAAACTTTCTATATTCTTTACTCATCAAAAAAAAGAGAGGTATATTTCCAGACACTTGGCAACCCTCTATCATCTATCAATAAATTTGATAATAAATTGGATAGAGTAGAAACCCATATAAATAGAAATTGCCGGGAACCAGATTTGAACTGGCGACACGAGGATTTTCAGTCCTCTGCTCTACCGACTGAGCTATCCCGACCATTTCCAACGCATCATCCCTTAGTTTATTCGGGGACTTGAGTTTCTGTCAATTCAAATGACGAAAAGCTATTTTAAGCCTTTTCCACGTCCCTAATTTCTTAGAGCCTTAACAAAAGAAGACCTTGGAACAAAACCCGTAATGTAATAATATGAATGAATTCTGAATCCTTCACTTCAATAAATCCAATGAGGGTAGGGTTCCTGGGTCACCCCCTTTGTACGTGTGTCATATATACCGCAAGACCTGTGATAAGAGCAAAAAAGGGTCCTTTTGTGAAAAAGGAAAAAAGGAGAAGAAATGAGAAAGATAACAAATTTGGAAACTGCTTTTCAATTGAAAAGCAGAAACGGGTTGGGAAGTCTAAGGAGACTTTCTGGGGATAGAGGGACTTGAACCCTCAAGACTTTTAACGTCGACGGATTTTCCTCTTACTCTAAATTTCATTGTTGTCATTATTGACATGTAGAACGGGACTCTCTCTTTACTCTCGTCCGATTAATCAGTTATTCAAAGGATCCATCAGACTCTGGGGTCAATGATTTGATCAATGACTATTCGATTCTTATATATAAATGAATTCTCCATATATATGGACTCGGGTTCTCATTAATCGTTTGAAATCATTTGAAGCAATCTTTCAGTACGTATATTGCGTATATAATTGTGTATATATACGCATAGGTTTACCCTCGCCCTTTCTGAAGGTTCGATAGAAGGCTTCTTTTCCTAACGTAACACAGCCGACTCCATTTGTTAGAACAGCTTCCATCGAGTCTCTGCACCTCTCCCTTTTTTTTATTCTCGCTTTTCAAGCCCTTCTTGATTTTCGTAAAACAGGATTTGGCTCAGGATTGCCCCTTTTTTATTCCAGGGTTTCTCTGAATTTGAAAGTTATCACTTAGTAAGTTTCCGTACTAAGGCTCAATCCAATTAAGTCCGTTGCGTCTACCAATTTCGCCATACCCCCCTTTCCTTTTGTTTTGAGTTGAGATTTGTTTTCCAATTTTTGAAATTTGAAATTAGAATCTCATTATGATTATGATAACCTTCCCCCTCTCTTTCATTTCTGCTATAACCTATAACCCTTGAATTCATTAGAATTAGATAAAGACCTATTACTATATCTAAAGCTAAGGGTCTTCCGTTTTTTTATTGCCCCGCTTTGCTTTCTTTGATCTCGATTCTATCGGGGACCCTCTTTGGTCTAAAAGGATTCTACCATTTCTTTACCCCCAACTAAATCTCGACGGATAGATCCATATATTACACAAGGTATATATGCTTCCTTCCTCTCATTTTTGAAATCTAGTTTGGAATACTCGAACGGTCCGCTCTTTACTTTCTTTTTTTTATCTTTCCTTAGAGCAAATGCTATGCTAGATAACATAAAAAAAAAATGAAATATTAATCTATTCTAATTAGATAATTAATAGATTTACTTTTTATTTATATAAATAGAAAAAAAAAAAGAAATTCAAAAAATTGCAAATACCCGTTTGAGTTCCCTTTGAGTTCAATTAAATGAAAAAGAAAATCTGATCTCTTTTGTTTTCTAATTCTAATTAAAAAGAAGATATGGATTATTGATATAATGGAGAAATAAATACCAATTTTCTACTATACGGACCACTTTATTCTATTAATTGTTATCGGAATTGGTATCCTCTGTTCTATAATATCAACTATTTATTTGCAAATTTTATTATTATATATTATAATAGATATATGTTCTTTTTATTTTATTAGATTTTTTTTGAATTCTGAATAGCTAAGAATGGATTGAATAGTTCATTTTAATAGCCAGCCAACACCCCTGCAGTTTACAGATAAGATTTCTGTTTGTTAGTTTAGCCCGCTTAGCTCAGAGGTTAGAGCATCGCATTTGTAATGCGAGGGTCATCGGTTCGATTCCGATAGCCGGCTGGGTTTTAGATCGAAGGAGTTAGATCCCCGCAAAACAAACCCAAAAGAGCTACCTTTTTTTCATTTTTCTTTTTATGTATACAATAAAAAGGTCCGAATATTGCTAGACTTCATCTCATTATTCTTTGTACTACAATGCAATAGTAATACAATATTGCAACGCTTTCGCTTGATTTCTCGTTGAGTTCATTTTAAATTTTTTGAATTTAGGTTTTTGAAATTGAAAGAAAAAGGAAGTTTTTTTTTATGTCGCGTTACCGAGGACCTCGTTTCAAAAAAATACGACGCCTGGGGGCTTTGCCGGGACTAACTAGTAAAAGTCCTAAAGCCACTAACCCTGGAACCCCCCCGCCCTTTAGGAAAAAATCTCAATATCATATTCGTTTAGAAGAAAAACAAAAATTGCGTTTTCATTATGGTCTTACAGAACGGCAATTACTTAAATACGTTCGTCTCGCCGGAAAAGCTAAGGGGCAAACAGGTCAAGTTTTACTACAATTACTTGAAATGCGTTTGGATAATACCCTCTTTCGATTGGGTATGGCTTCTACTATTCCTCAAGCCCGCCAATTAGTTAATCATAGACATATTTTAGTAAACGGCCGCATAGTTGATATACCAAGTTATCGCTGCAAACCCCGAGATATTATTACAGGAAGGGAGAAAGAAAAATCAAAAACTCTGATTCAAAATTATCTTGATTCATCCTCCCGTAAGAAATTACCAAAACCAAATCATTTAACTACTCACCCACTCCAATATAAGGGGTTAGTCAATCAAATAATAGATCGTAAATGGGTCGGTTTGAAAATAAAAGAATTGTTGGTCGTTGAATATTATTCTCGTCAGACTTAAGCCTAACTAAGATAACAACAAAAAAGGGCTTGGTTATCCATTGTTATTTGATTGGATACATTGTAGCCATTAACATTGCATGGGAAAAGGTGCGGAAAGAGAGGGATTCGAACCCTCGGTAAACAAGAGTCTACATAGCAGTTCCAATGCTACGCCTTGAACCACTCGGCCATCTCTCCTACACAATGATTATGGCTGCAAAATCCAATGTCACGTTCAACCAAACCAATGATTATCCATGATTCCAAAGGAATCAATTACCATCAGACAGAATGGGGAGAAACAAGATGCGATATAATAATCCGGGGAAACCTGGAAAAAACCCAGCGAATCGAGAAGAGCAGTCTCATATGCATGGGAAACGGATACTTATGGCTCTTTTTGTCTGCTGCAAGGAGATCGGACTGTTCTATTTCCTGATGGCGGTCTTTGGACAGTGGTTCGTGCTATTCCTATTTTTGCAAATCCTCTTGCTATTGTGGGCTCTAAATGGCGGCCCATTCCTTATTTTTTATGGTATGGGGCCGGGTGGTTATTTCGAAGGAATTTTTACCGCTTGGAGAGGAGAACATAATATGGAAAAATTGCGCATGGCCTGGGTCTTCTTACTAGAACAAATAGAACAAATGGGGGGCTATGCTCAGTGCCGTTCTAACTGGATACGCCAGAAGATTTGGATACGCAAAAGGATTCTTCCATTATGGAAAAAATTAAAAGCGGACTACAGGTTCGAATGGCTCACCTCTGCGAATCCTTTGAGAACCTTGTTAATTACCATAGCTTTGCTTTGGCTATTGCGGAGCCATGCAATTTTCGTAAGTCAAGGGGCTCGATGGTGGCTGCGCCACGTCCTGCTGTCTTCGTTGGGGTTCTTGTGATAGGCGAGTTGGTGGACTACCTGGCCGGGGGGTATAACCGAGGTGGTTAACGTTCTTCTTACAAAGAATAAAGTTAGAAGTTCCATTACCACTTCGGGGGTAACCCCCATTTTACCAACCCAGGAACCACTATTTATCTTAAATACTACTGCGGGGTAGGAGTGGAACTAGGATTTATATTGCTTTTTTTATCTGAATCCTGCGTTTCCCCTTGACTTCTTAAGTCGCAAGTCGAGGGCCGGTGTAACATAACAGCTACAGTACAGCTGGAGTGCCGCTGGCGGACTGCCACAAGGAGGTGGAAGCATTTTATTATGGATAAGAGCAGGGTCAAGGTCTTGTTACTGTATTTTGAAAACGACATGGCTCTTTTGATTATTCTAAAGAATAATAATGTTATTTTTTTCGGATTGCAAAAGAATCCGAGGGGTGAGGCTGGGGTGTTCGAAACACCACTTTTTCGTTGGCTTGCGTCTAGACCCCAACCCAAGCCTTTCGGTTTCTAGTGCTTTTCGATGCCCAATTCCAACGATGCATCTACCTATTAGAATTGGATGACCTTTCTTTTTGGAACACCGAAAACGTTCCAGTTCCAATCCATAGGCAGGATTCTGAGGATTCTGAAGAGTTCGAATTTTACGAAGAAGAGCCGCCCCATATGCATGGGCAACGGATACATGAGGTGGAGGTGCTTTCCGTCTGCAAAAAGATCGGGATACTCTATCTTGCGATAAGGTTCTTTGGAAAGGCCTGCAAATGATAGGGTTGTATTGGTATCTCCATAACCGAACAATACTACTTGTTTTCAGAGATTCCTTCGTACTACGAGTATTGGAGGGGCTCCATCTCATGGGAAGAAGTTGTCGAGAAGTTTCACTCGGAGTGGAGATTCTTAGTCGACCAAATCGGGGTCTATGCTGGGCGGCCTTCTATATGGACACCCAAGAAGTTTCTTCCATTTTGGAGAAAATTCTGGAAAGAATTCAAAGCGGACTCCGGGTTCGAATTGCTGATCTCGCCGAACCCCGTCAAAAACTTGGTAATTACCCTGTCGCTCATTTTGATAGTTTATCAATATCTGCGTAGGTATCCGCTTTGGGTAAGTCTAGGGGTTCGATTTCTTCTCCGCTTCGTGCTCTATTCCTTATAAGAAGGGGGCTTCCGTGATAGGCGAGTTGGTGGACTACCTGGCCGGGGGGTATAACCGAGGTGGTTAACGTCTTTGTTACAAAAAAAATAGTTAGAGGTTCTATTACAGCTTCGGGGGTAACCCCGATTTTTCCTACCCAGGGACCGATCTATCTCTAAAAAAAAAAAAAGGCTTGGTTAGGGACGGGGGTTAAACTAGGTATATGGAAGCTAATGGTTATAGGCCAATCCGGATCATTCTAAGAATGATTCTAGAATCTAATTCAATCTAAGATATCAGTTGGTTTACCTTATCAAAGAAATATATGTACATATATATTAACTCAACATATATGAAACTAAAGATCCACCCAATCGGTCCTATTACTCTGAATTTAGATAGGATTGTAATAAGGGTCTTTCTACTTCGTCTGTGATTTTGATGTGATTTTAAATTGCCTGAATAAAAAGAAACAGAAAGGATGAAATCGAGAAAAAGAAAAAAATAAAGTGAAGAATTGAAAGAGTGCTTCGGAACACAGAAATAGAGTAAGAAAAGTCTCGTGGATTGACATGACATCAAAACAACTTCGGGAATAGAACCAAAAAAAGGAAATATCGAAGTAGTTCCGACGATTCAATAATATTATTACTTTAATTGGGAGTTGTTAGTTACTTCACACGGATGAATCTTAGCGATGGAATAATAAAGTCATAATTCATTGGCTGATTGTATCATTAACCATTTCTATATTTTGGTGCGAGGAACTCACTTATTATGAATCCACTGATTTCTGCCGCTTCCGTTATTGCTGCTGGGTTGGCTGTCGGGCTTGCTTCTATTGGACCAGGGATTGGGCAAGGCACTGCTGCGGGCCAAGCTGTAGAAGGTATCTCCAGACAGCCTTCGGCCGAGGGACAAATACGAGGTACCTTATTACTGAGTCTAGCTTTTATGGAAGCTTTAACAATTTATGGGCTGGTTGTAGCATTAGCGCTTTTATTTGCGAATCCCTTTGTTTAATCCTATTTTTATTTGAATCCTATAATATAAATAGGAAAAAAATATGTATTTTTTTTTCCTATTTTATGTCCCCGAACTCTCTTGCTCCTTGTCTTTTGCGAATTCTATCAAGACTTCACTTCATTCCTACAATTACCTATTCTTAGTAGGGTGGAACCCACGAGGGAGAGGGGTATTTTGAAGATCAGGAATTCGCATACTGACCTGACTCACTTCCTTCTTTCTCATTTTGAGTCCAATGGGAACTGTGGGGGGTGTTGAAACAAATGGAGTATTCCGCAATTCACGCGCAACTCTGTCCTTATTTTTTTAATTCTAATTAAGTGTCGTTCTTATTGAGATGAGAACTCCCCCCCAAAAAAACAAAAAAAAAAGAAATAGATAATATAGTAACTAGAAAAAATGGTAAATAGAAAAAAGTGATACAAAAGGAACGTTGTTTGATTTTTGAGTCTATCTATAAAGGGGTGATTT